ATAATAAAAATCTCAAAATATTTAATTCTATTTTTTTCTTATTTCTTATTAATTTAATAAAAAAATAAAGTAAAAGCGGGTAGCGGGAATCGAACCCGCATCGTTAGCTTGGAAGGCTAGGGGTTATAGTCGACGTTGATTCATCATTTTTAACGTCTCTAATTCAAAACTGAACGTGAAACTTTGGTTTCATTCGGCTCCTTTATGGAAGATGTATAAATTCCTATATTAAGACATGAACGAAAAAAAAAATTCCACCCATAACATCTATGTCAGCTTTTCTGTCTGAATGTATTCAGAACAACCCGCTTTCTAGACGATCCCTATAGAAAAGAGGGGGATTATATTATAACAACCTTTCTAGTTACTTCGTTCTCTATTTCTATGTGAGAGAATCCTTAGGAAAAGCATTTTGTTTCTACCGAGCTAAAACAATTTGTCGATGTCTCTAGTAAACCAAAGTCATTGTTTAATAGCCATTTTGCTTCAATTTCGGTAATACAAATTCCAAATTAAAGATTTAGTTACGATTAGAAAGCCACTTTCTATCTTTATCCATGGATCCTTTACTCATACTTATTCAATTTAGAAGTATTGATCTAATTAAAAAAAAAAAATTATGTTTCGTAATCTCATAATCCAATTTTTCAATTTTAAATTGATTCTTGGATACAAATCACGAGAATGTATATTCTTCCTCGAATTTTTCATTGAGAGGTAAAGGATTAAATCCTTTTAAGAAATAAAGTTTTTGGTCGGAATGAAATATTAATCAAACCGAAAGACCCCTTAACTATATAAAGGATTATAGAACGAATCACACTTTTACCACTAAACTATACCCGCTACAATTCGATTATTGTATATAAATGAACCTTTTGTCGAACAAGAAAATGGGTCGTAATAAAAAGTTAAAAGAGTAAAAAGAAAGGATAGGATCATAAAATAATCATGAAAATTAGAGCGTTTACGTGTTGTATCAGAGAACCCAATGAGATTCGGAAAAGAGAATTCAATAACTAAAACGAAATAACAAGTGTTTTTTTGCCGGAGGTTTTTGACCTAGACGTCTCGACAAAACTACTTAAGCCATAACATACATGAAAATGGATTGTGCAAGAATCCATAGTTCCCTTTTTACTTTACTTTTACTAAAATAAAAGGAATAAAGAAAATAAAGAATAAATATAAAAAATTAAGATAAGAAACGACACTTTGATTCGATATCATTTGATTCTATATCATAGAAATCTAAAGAGTTTTTATTTTTCCAATCGTAATAACAAGCAAGTATTTTAGTTTTCAAATAAAAAAAATTATTTATGATTCGTTGGAACAATAAATGGCGGGCCCGGCCTGGTCAGTACTTAGCCGGGCCGTGGAACTAAAAAGCACTCTCGGATGAAAAAAAAATATTATGAAGGGCTCTTTCAATCCTTATTTTTTATAATGTAAGATAGTATTATCCTTTTTCAATTGGGAGGAGAGATGGCTGAGTGGACTAAAGCGTCGGATTGCTAATCCGTTGTACGAGTTTTTCGTACCGAGGGTTCGAATCCCTCTCTTTCCGTTTTTGTTGATGACTTGGTATTTTCTTTCGAATTTTTCGCGAGCTCTTTTTATTTTTAATAGTTAAAAATGTGTAATAGATAAAATCCTACTAAGAACATTCAAAAATCAAGCAAGGAAAACAAAAACCTTATCTTTTATTCTTCACGTCCAGGATTACGTCCTGGATCATTAGACAGGAATCCGAAAATAAAGAGAGAAACAAAGAATATCACTACCGTGTAAACAAATAGTTTGAGAGTAAGCATTACATCATCTCCAAGATTTTTTTTAGTAAAAAAGAGAATAGATTCTCCGTTTTTATACCGCATACCCTACTATTTTGATTTTTTATTTTGACACCAAGAAATAAAGTGGGGTGATCCAGATTTTTCGCGGTTGTACAAGAATTTCAATATTTGAATTGAGGGTGTAAGACTTATCTGATCTTATCAATTCTTTTCTTTGAATTTTTTTTTTTTCAATAAATCATGAATTTGTCTAGACATTATTAAATTAAAGATATCAGCGAAAACTTACAGCAGCTTGCCAAACAAAGGCTAAGAGAAAAAAAAACAGGGGTATTACTGGCATAACATCTACGATTGGATTTAAAAAAGCGTAGGCCTCGGGCAATTTGGCGACGAAAAAACTACTTGAATAAAGAGCAGAATTAAGACAGATACAGATCAAACTAAATATATTAAGCATAACAAACATTTTGTTCTTGAGGATAATTGTATTTTATTTATTTTGATTGAGTTATTAATAAATTGAGTTTTTTATTATTTTATTATTATAAATATGTTATTATTCATAGAAAAGAAAAATGAATAAAAAGAAAATAAGATAGACCAAAAAACTTTCTTTGATTTGAACTCACCCAATCAAAAATCCTTCAATTCTCAAATCAAAAGAGAATAGAATAAACCATACTTTCATACAATATCTTAATTGAATTATATGTAATGATCAATAAATTCTGTTTAATTCTACGTCTACATGTATAAAAATTCTAGTAATCTATTTTATAGATAATAGATATTTAGACTTGAGTTGACGAACAACCAGTACCAATATTAGTGTTTATTAGTGTCGACTAGAAATGGGGCGTGGCCAAGTGGTAAGGCAACGGGTTTTGGTCCCGCTATTCGGAGGTTCGAATCCTTCCGTCCCAGAACATACCTGACCCACGATCATTTTATTAATCTATAATTTTAGTAATCTATAAATAAAAAATAAAATATATATCATAATCTATATCATAATAAAATATATCAAAATAAAGATTGTCTTTTCGACCAGTCTTCCGTTTAAGAGTATAATATTGTTATAGAATGCGATTCTTATTTCTTTGTTTTTTTATTATTATTAATCATATCTTTTTCACAAATTTAATCGAGTTCAAATAACACGCATATGAAACGAAATTTTGATTTGTTAAATATTACTGATTTTACAATATGAAATATGAAAAAATAACAACCTAAATCTTCAATCTTTCCTTACATCAGTCTTTTTTTTTTTATTAATCATTGATGGTTTAATCCAATATGGATTTATCTTTCTCTTAATGATGATAAAAAGCGAATGGTACTTACTGTAAAACCTTATGCAAATAATGATATAGGGTAGGAAACTATTCAATCAATTAAATCTTTTTAATGATTTCTTATGAGTTCTTGGTACTCTAAGAAGTGTGAAATTGTTGAATTTATCCTATCACGTTACTTAAAGATAGAGATTCAAAATAACTTGTTTATTCGTGTTTATTTATTCATGTTAGTTATAATTTATTCATGTTAGTTATAATTAAAAAAAAAAATTATAAACAATGGGGTTAAATTGATTGAATTCTTGTTGAGACTTCGTCATACATTATCCATTCTTCATATAGAAGAAAAAAGTATAGATTATTATGTACCGACCGAACCGATGATTATTCACGATTCCATAATTGAATCAATTACATACTGGTTCCAAACTGAAGGAATGTTATGGTAAAACTTCGTTTAAAACGATGTGGAAGAAAGCAACGTGCGACTTGAAGGACATGATCAGCTGTGGATTCTTACATCCACCACTTTTTTATATTATATAGGAACGAAAGTGCTCTTGGCTCGACATCATTTGTTCTGTTCCACTGGAACCCTCATTTTTGAGAGTGTTGCCATGTAAATAGTACACGATGGAGCTCGAGTAGAACGTATTGATTAATTTCTCAAGGGCAAGAATCTAAGGTTAGTATCGATCAATAAATTGGAACAACTTCGTAAGTATATTTTAGATATATAAATCTAAAGGATCCAATTCGAAAAAATTAAAAAGTTAATTTTGTTGGAATTGGTAAAACTCTTTTGATCAAATCAAAAGTAAAGTGTATTACGTAGGAATCAACCATTCATACGATTCTTTGATAGAAAGAAATCACAAAAAATGGTATGTTGCTGCCGTTTTGAAACGATTTAAAGATCACCGAAGTAATGTCTAAACCCAATGATTCAAGGCAAAGATAAAGATCCTGGAACAAGGAAATACCGTTTTCAATTGTCTCAACAACCAGATCATATTTAAGAATCAAAATAGATTCTAAAGGAGACAAACAAAAAGGGTTAGAGACCACTCAATAAATTTAATACCTAAAAGGTTTCTTTTGAGTTATTTGAGAGTTATTCAACTTGAGTTATGAGGATACAAATAATTTTTTTTTTTGGGGGGGGGGGGGGGAGCGTAAGAAAAAGTATTTAAAATAAAATAAATAATTTTTATTTGTGTTTGGGGGGGGGGGGGGGGCGAGACTAAGAAAAAGTATTTAAACTAAAATCAATAATATAATGAATTTGATGATTTTATGGATCTATTTGATATTATGATTCTATACATAGACATAATTTAGAATTTTCTCGAGCCGTACGAGGAGAAAACTTCTTATACGTTTCTAGGGGGGGGGGAGTATTGTTCATCTATCCCAATGAGCCATTTATCGAATCGTTGCAATTGATGTTCGATCCCGACGAGAGGGAAGAGATCTTCGTAAAGTGGGTTTTTATGACCCGATAAAGAATCAAATCTATTTAAATGTTCCTGCTATTCTATATTTCCTTGAAAAAGGTGCTCAACCTACAGGAACTGTTCATGATATTTCAAAAAGGGCGGGGGTTTTTACGGAACTTCGCCCTAATCAACAAATAAAATTCAATTAATGAAATAAAAAAAATGTGGATGATTTGTATATAGCCTTGTATAACCTTTTTGTTTCTTTGCTATTTCCTCTTTTGTTCTATTTATATCATACTAAATTTATTATTGTTACTATAAAAGAGTGTCTTTTATAACGACAAAAATCTATTTATATTTTATTGATATAAATTTTATTGATATATATAAAATAGATAGAAAAAGATTAAGTGAATAAATAATAAATAAATGAAGTAATCGGGTCTATAAATATA